GGGCGGTGTTCGATCCAAATTTAGACTTTTTTTCGTTAATCGATTCAATGAAAAAAGGAAGTACGATATTTTCTGATAATTCGCTGTGTGCATCATATATTCTATTTTTTTAATAGCCAATTATATATCTGGTTAAGTTCTGTTCTGGTTACGGTGTTTGCTTTACATATATAAACTTTTTATTATATAATCGAAATTGATAAAAGTGGAAATTAAGAAAGATTTTATTATTGAAAAGAATCAAGAAAAATTGGTTAGTTATTATTTTGACTTTCTTATGTCATTAGGGAAACATAATTTGAGATCTAAATCTAAGAATCATTCATGAATTCGCAGTCAAGTCACAAGTCAATAGTTAATGGTTCAAATTTTGAATGAATTATTTTGTGACGGAAAGCCAAAAATGTCCGTTTCAATCGAAAGGATAGAGGAAGTTTTTAGGTATTTCGTATTTGGCGACATGGCCGAGCGGTAAGGCGGAGGACTGCAAATCCTTTTTTCCCCGGTTCAAATCCGGGTGTCGCCTGATCAACAAAAGACCAAAAAGCCCTTATTTTTTTTTATTGATATAACTAACCGAAATATTCCCTAACAGGGGGGCGGCGGCTGCTACGCGCTTGATTCAAAGCATATGGAGGTTCTCCAAAGATCTGTAACTTTTTTTGTCTAGAATTCAAAAAAGTATTTTCGTATTATCAAAGGAGTCGAGAAGTCTTGATAACCCGCACACAACTAATGGAATAGTTACTGACCGAGCCTTTAATTAGAACTTCGATTGGATAACCAAAAGGGAGTCTAACTATTAGTCATTGTGGAGAAATTACTTGAGTCTACAAAGTCACGACTGTCTTTGATCAGATATTCGACCAATATTTGATTGTATAATTCAATATAAAAAAAAAGTGGCAAAAAAACTTCTGTTCAGTAACCCCCGGCCAAGATTCTAATCGACTGTCTCTCCATTTTTTTACAGAAAAAGATCAAATGTGAAAAGAAAGAATATAGGTATATGTGTGATAGATAATGATCTACCTTGGTTATATAATTAGAGAATCTAGTTGTTATTCCATTCCGTTTTTTTATGAATGAATTATGGAGGGTAACCAAAGAATAGGTCTTTTTATTCCTACATCCTATATTAATAAGACTCCCCCGGCCACGGGGGTCATTGCATATTTTGCTTGTGCTTAACCTTTCCCAATCCTACTCGAAATCATAATGATAAGAAAATTTGTATCAAAATGTAGTCTAAGTGCATTTATTGGATTGGGTCATTAAAAAAAGAGTTTGGGGTAAGAATCCCCTTTTGACTATACACCCCGGATTTCACTATTATTAGTGAACAAGAATGGAAGAATTCCTTCATATTCATAGAGATAGGGGACATAATTCACATGGATATAGTAAGTCTCGCTTGGGCTGCTTTAATGGTAGTCTTTACTTTTTCCCTTTCACTCGTAGTATGGGGAAGAAGTGGACTTTAGAAGTCCTATTAATGTAATTGCGGTGGAATGCTAAAAAAAGATTCAAGATTACTGACTTTTTTTTCTTAAATGGGCGCGCCCGCGCTGCCCAGATACTTTTTACTTCTTTTCTAATAGGATAGTATGGTAGAAAGAAATATATCAATCTTTCTACCATATTATCAAAAATCTCACAGAAGACTGTTGATTCTAGCCTGCATATTTAATTGAAGATTAAAGAAACAAAATTTGAATCCTTTGTTTATTTATTAAATAATTCTCATTGAGAAAGACCTAAGAAGTCAAGTTTCATTCAAATTAATTGTTTTGGCTGACCGTTTTTACATATATGATAAGTAAAAAAGCTGTAGGAACTAGAATGAAGAGTGCAGTAGCAATAAAAGCGAGAATATTTACTTCCATAATCTGATTGGTTTTTACTTCGCAATAACTCGGGATTTAATCCCATAGAGATAATAAAAATTTAGACTGTAAATTCAACGGGATGAATTACATCTTGATGATATTGAATCGCATCAATATTATGAATAACAATATCTGGGCTATCAAATCACTTCGTCGTCGCGAATTGAATAGTATAACATAGGAAGATCCTTTATCCATACTCAATAAAAAATAGAATACGTAATCGAATCAAGAAATCTTTTGATTTATTATTCTTTTCCATTCTTTCTCCAACCTGCCGTCTTCTTTGGACAATCAGCGAATGAAATATCATCTGACCGTTTTCCACTTACATTGCATTGACCCCATAAAAAATAACAACAATAGAAGTCAAATGAAAGGGGGGAGGGGGTTAAACTCGAAACTCCTTTTTTTATGATATAATTTTCTTACAAGAAAAAGAAAAATGTGAAAAAGCCAAATTCCGGTTCCATTTTGTAGTGTACAAGACAAGAATTCTAGTTGTGTATGTGCTCCCGAAAAACGTCTGAGACTCTATCTATCCCATTAAATAGAAGCAATAAATGAAAAGACCAGACGCAGTACGCTATCCCTTTGAATCCGGAATATGATGTTACCACTAATTGGACTAAGAAAATTATATCTTTCTTCCCACCAATCGGTACTAGTTGAAGTACCGAAAATTGATCTATTTGTTTGGGTTTGATGAGAAATAACGAAAAAAGAAAAAAATCCATAAGGTTGAATGACTGAAATTCTATTCATTTCGTTGTACCTCTTTTGCCATAAAATGCAAATGAATAAATGAGTTGATGTGTTTATTTGATCCGTCGGGACTGACGGGGCTCGAACCCGCAGCTTCCGCCTTGACAGGGCGGTGCTCTGACCAATTGAACTACAATCCCAGGAAATTTGGTATACCGCATCAATACTTTTAGGATTGAATTCAAACCTATTTTTTTTTTCGTGTTGTAACAGAAACACGGGTTATATAGTGATATCGGCATGGCTCTGCACGTTCTTTTGAATAATAGCGACACAAATTACATGACTAGTGATCCTTTCCCTAATTGAAACTCGATTGATAATCAATCTTTCGATAAAAAAGATTTCTTTTTTCGTTTCCTTAGACTTTCTTTATATTTACAGATAATGATATGAATCTCAATCATTATATTATCTAGTTATCTAGATCCGAATTTTTTGTTCCAAATAATTCGAGCAGGTAGATATATAGAAAAATGGAATTCTTTTATTCCCACATATCATAGTTCGAGAAGACAAAAATTTGCATCTCACGGTCTTTGAGCGAATTCTTGGGCCGAGCTGGATTTGAACCAGCGTAGACATATTGCCAACGAATTTACAGTCCGTCCCCATTAACCGCTCGGGCATCGACCCAGGAAAAACCAATTCCATTTTCAATGTTAGGCTTATTGATGATGCACGCTCAACTTCCTTTTATAGTACCCTACCCCCAGGGGAAGTCGAATCCCCGCTGCCTCCTTGAAAGAGAGATGTCCTGAACCGCTAGACGATGGGGGCATACGTGTCAGACCGCCATCATACTATAAGCATAGTATCAACAGTTTTTCAAAATTGTCAATAGAGTCAATCGAATGTAAGAATATGATTCGTTCCAAGGGATCCTTCTGGCCTGCACTATTCCGTAGAGTTCTTTGGTTCGTCATTCCTATTTATGAATCCTTAATTCTAACCGACATTCCATTTGATTCGACATAGAAAGCCATTCTCATTATACATATTATATATTTCTTTTGATTAGTTATTAGAATATATTCGAATTTCAAAACGTCAAAATGAATACAAAATGGAAATTCAATATGAAATCAAAAGAAATAGTTTTGATTAAATATCTAGTTTCTTATAACTAGAACTAAATAGGAGGGGGAAGGTTTGTGGAATGGTTTATACACCACACCCCAAAATCAAAATACAACTTTCAACTCCCCTTCTTCAACTTTATTGATTCATTCGTTTTGATTTTGAAAAGAAAAGTGCCTTCGTAATAAACCAGAAAAGCAAAATCCGCGATCCATAAAATTTCGGAAATTTTGTTTTTTTATTAATTAAGGGTACAAATCGCACTTCTCCAGCACATAAGTTAATGAAATATCTTGGATCTATGTCGAACCGGTAGGTATATATATCAAGTTCTTTTTATTCTGATAGGTATCATCGATTTAAGAAAAGAAAAACGAGGGTCGGCTTGGTTCATTGAAGTGATAGTTTAAAAAGATCAACAAATCATTAGTCGCTATGAATTTACTTGATTCTATAGTATAGTCTATAATAACTTATTATATTATGTAATATAGGGAGATAGCTTATCCGCATAGTGACTCATTCGGGAATTCTGTTAGTTAAAGGGCCCCTTTAACTCAGTGGTAGAGTAACGCCATGGTAAGGCGTAAGTCATCGGTTCAAATCCGATAAGGGGCTTTTTACTTTTTTTCATAAAACCCGAATCCATATTTGAACATAGAATGGATTTGCTTCTTACTTTTTTTAAAGAAAAAAGGAAACAACTGTATAATAGAAGTAATATACGTTCGAGTAGTTGAACATTTATTCATTAGACTGAACATTTTTTGAAGTATAATAGTAATATAAGTATAAAGAGAAGTCGTCTATTGAATCACTCAATATACCTATTTTTTTTTTTCAATTATTTCAACCTAGTCCATTGGAAAGATTCTAAAGAAACAAATAAAAAGGGAAAAGTAAGCAGACCTGACCTATTGAATCAGGACTATATCCGCTATTCTGATAATCAAATTAGATCGAGATGAAATTGGAACGGCTGACCCCCTTTTCTTTCATTTCTTTGGACTGCGCACCAATTTGTCGATATTTCCGATTCCATTTTTGTATTCCTAGATATCCCATAAAAATCAATTTGCTATACCCTGCCTTCTCTATGAAGTAAGGGAAGGGGTGGATTCGAAATCACAGCAAAAACCCCTTTTCGCTATCTTTTTTTTATTCCAGAGGAGGATTAATATCTATTTATAGAATAAGATTTAGATATATCTATTAGATTAGATCGACGCATCTCATATTTTTGTTTCGACAATGTGATGGAAAATA